CGCACGAAGGGCAGTGATTTAACTATAAGAGAAAGTTCTAATGATCTCGAGGTAACTCAAAAATACAGGCATTTGTGGGTTCAATGCGAAAATTGTTATGGATTAAATTATAAGAAATTTTTGAAATCCAAAATGAATATTTGTGAACAATGTGGATATCATTTGAAAATGAGTAGTTCGGATAGAATTGAACTTTTGATTGATCCGGGTACTTGGGATCCTATGGATGAAGACATGGTCTCTCTGGATCCCATTGAATTTCATTCGGAGGAGGAGCCTTATAAAGATCGTATTGATTCTTATCAAAGAAAGACAGGATTAACCGAGGCTGTTCAAACAGGCATAGGCCAACTAAACGGCATTCCCGTAGCAATTGGGGTTATGGATTTTCAGTTTATGGGGGGTAGTATGGGATCCGTAGTCGGAGAGAAAATCACCCGTTTGATTGAACACGCTGCCAATCAAATTTTACCTCTTATTATAGTGTGTGCTTCTGGGGGGGCGCGCATGCAGGAAGGAAGTTTGAGCTTGATGCAAATGGCTAAAATATCGTCTGCTTTATATGATTATCAATTAAATAAAAAATTATTTTATGTATCAATGCTTACATCTCCGACAACTGGTGGAGTGACAGCTAGTTTTGGTATGTTGGGGGATATCATTATTGCCGAACCCAATGCCTACATTGCATTTGCAGGTAAAAGAGTAATTGAACAAACATTGAATAAAACAGTACCCGAAGGTTCACAATCAGCTGAATACTTATTCCAGAAGGGTTTATTCGACCAAATTGTACCACGTAATCTTTTAAAAAGCGTTCTGAGTGAATTATTTAAGCTCCACGCCTTTTTTCCTTTGAATCAAAAGTCAAGCAAAATCAAGTAGAGCACTAAGTTCAATTATTTTATTTGTGTTTGTAGCAAAAAAGTAGTTAGTTTATCGGAATCAAAGTAAATAAGATAATAATGGCGTTTTCTTTGGTGATAGAAGATCTAATTGTAGAAAGAATCAAAACTAAAGTTGAGGATAACTCTTTTTTGATCTATATTCCTGATTACGAATCAAAAAGCCTTTATCAACAAGAGTGAGTTCTTCCTTTCGTTAAATTAGGAAAATAAAACGAATTTCTTCTTGTCTTAGGTATATAATTGGAAATTAAAATATAGATAATAGAGTTTTGTATCTTTCTCTATCTCCCGAAAAACCATTTTAGCTAAAAATTCATGTTGGGTCGGATTCGAACGAATCTTTCGATAATCTGTAAAAAACTCTTTATCTATTTTTATAAAATTAGAAGACAAGAACAAAAGACAAAGAAATGAAGAAAAATAATAAAGTTTATTATCATACATATCTTTCTCATGTAGGAGATGAATAAGTCCATTTATTTAGTTCTACAGTTCTACATTCTTTGCACTTATTATACGTACTCAGTTAGATTTAGATATATAGACACTTAGATCTATACTAAGAATTTAAAATTCTATTAATAATAAATATTATCTAATTAGAATTCAAATTCTTAATTTAATTATAATTATTACAAGATATCTTTATTTATATAATAACATAATAACAGATACAAATAGTAAATCGAGGTACCCCTTCTATGACAAATTTGAACCTTCCATCTATTTTTGTGCCGTTAGTAGGCCTAGTCTTTCCGGCAATTGCAATGGCTTCTTTATTTCTTCATGTTCAAAAAAACAAGATTGTTTAGATCCGCTGGGACCCAATCTCATCCATTTTTTTTGAAAACGTGGACTTGTATCATAACACGGATATCTATTTATTGGAATATAGTATAACATGTGATTTCCACCGAACATAAAGGAAAAAACTCTTATGCCTGCAGAAACATGATATATGGATATATCAATTCTAGCAATTTTCAAATAGATCAGGATCGCTGGATGGCTGAAATGTAGTCGGTGAATCTCTATGTATATCGATATGTATAGTGGGATCGTATTAAATAAAGAGTATGTTATTATTTTAGATTTAACCAATTTGATGAATTACTCCTAAAGGTTGACATCAAACTAGTGCTAGTTCACCTCAAACTAGTGCTAGTTGATGAGAGTTACTTCGGAAACAAAAAAGTAAAGTCAAATTTCTCTGGGGTATTATCTCAATTCCAATAAAATGCAATCGGGTAAAGTATGACTTGGCGATCAGAACATATATGGATAGAACTTATAACGGGGTCTCGAAAAATAAGTAATTTCTGCTGGGCCTTTATCCTTTTTTTAGGTTCATTAGGCTTCTTATTAGTTGGAACTTCCAGTTATCTTGGTAGAAATTTGATATCTTTTTTTCCGCCTCAGCAAATCGTTTTTTTTCCACAAGGAATCGTGATGTCTTTCTACGGAATTGCGGGTCTCTTTATTAGCTCTTATTTGTGGTGCACAATTTCCTGGAATGTAGGTAGTGGTTATGATCGATTCGATAGAAAGGAAGGAATAGTCTGTATTTTTCGTTGGGGATTTCCGGGAAAAAA